CGATAAGTTTTAACGAGGGTGGTTAGTGGGGGGGGGGGAAAGTGGAAGGTTGATAGGGGGGAGTTAGAGGTGAGAAATGTATATCTATAGATAGACTTAAGATCTAAGTATTATGTTTGTGTTTTGTGACCTGTTGATTGGGTTGGTTAAGTCAAGTTTGGTCGCAGATCCTGGCTTCATTTTTGTTGCATTTATCTAGTTCTGTTTTCGGGGTTTGGCAGGACGAAAGTGGATATTTGTGTACTTTTTGAAGTTACGGGGGGTAAGGGGGGTTTGTCTTAGTTAACTTAATGTCTGTCATTTAAATCAACATGTATATGTATACGTGTATACGTGTATACGTGTATACGTGTATACGTGTATACGTGTATACGTGTATACGTGTATACGTGTATACGTGTATACGTGTATACGTGTATACGTGTATACGTGTATACGTGTATACGTGTATACGTGTATACGTGTATACGTGTATACGTGTATACGTGTATACGTGTATACGTGTATACGTGTATACGTGTATACGTGTATACGTGTATACGTGTATACGTGTATACGTGTATACGTGTATACGTGTATACGTGTATACGTGTATACGTGTATACGTGTATACGTGTATACGCGCGTACGTGTATACGTGTATACGTGTATGTCCTGTGACCATTGACTGAAATACACCTCATGGTTGTATGATGCTGGTAAATGATAATAATTAAGCCCAGCTACAAGTTATCTGATGCGTCGAGACCTTTACGGTCATAGGTGAGTGATACCAGTTCCCCCCCCCCAAAAATTAAAAGATACCAAATGCATGACACCACAGTTATGTGTGATCATGGGCTGATTTGTCATTAGTCCATCGAGATGTCCCATTTGAGAGGTCAGTAGGATTGAACTCGTGAGCTTTCATGGCCCTGAAGTAAGAACCAGATGCCAGGTATAGATTCAGTCTAGCTACCCCCACGTTGGGATGGGCCCGGAGCGAGAAGAGGTACACTTTTCACAAGGGTTGCTGGTTTCTCGAGGCCTGGTGATCAAGGTTTGTGGGCTAGGTGAATTACACTTGTTTCGGGAACTTTATAGTGCTTGAAGTAGTTATTGGAGTTCATGTCATCATGTAAAGCCAATCACTGTATGTACATGCTTATATGCATGGGGCAAACCACTAATGCACGATATACATAGGGAGGGGAAAGAAAAGAGATACTGTGGAGGTACAGTAGGTGTAGTGGTATATATGAATATGGGGAGTCTAATCATGTCAGGGAATAGTTTAATCAGAACGTCAGCTTTGGGTGTTGGTGGTGGGGCTGTTGCCTCTTCCTTGAGTCTTAGGGAGAGTCATGGTGTTCTCCATTTTTGGTTTACAAGACCAAAGTAATTAATATACTACAAAGACTCTTCATTTTAAGATCTTATTTTCGATGATGCCGGCGATGGGTATGAGAATTAGGAGGATTGTGAAGTACAGGATTGAGGCTAGTTGGCCGATAATGATGAATGGGTGTTCGACCGGTTGTCCTCCGATTCATGTTAGTGTGAGTAAGTCTGTTACTAGAAGTCAGAAGAGGCATTGGCTGATGGGTCGGAACATTATTCCTCGTTGTTTTGACGTGTGAAGTATTGGGATGATAGCCAGGATTAAGATTGATAGGAGCAGGGCTAGGACTCCTCCTAATTTGTTGGGGATGGATCGTAAAATGGCATAGGCGAATAGAAAATATCATTCAGGTTTGATATGTGGCGGGGTACTGAGGGGGTTAGCTGGGATGTAGTTGTCTGGGTCTCCCAGCATGTCTGGTGAAAATATTACTAGTAGTATTAGAATTAAGATTAGTAAGAGGGTTCCTAGGATATCCTTAATTGTATAGTATGGGTGGAACGGAATTTTGTCTGAGTCAGAGGAGACTCCTGATGGGTTATTGGATCCTGTTTCGTGTAGGAATAGTAGGTGTACTATCACTAGTGCTGATGCTACGAAGGGGAGAATAAAGTGGAAGGCGAAGAATCGTGTTAGGGTTGCTTTATCAACTGAAAATCCTCCTCAAATTCATTCTACTAGGTCGGTCCCGATGTAAGGGACTGCTGATAGGAGGTTGGTAATGACGGTTGCTCCTCAGAACGATATTTGTCCTCACGGAAGTACGTAGCCTATAAATGCTGTGGCCATGATTGTAAATAGGAGGATGATGCCAATGTTTCATGTTTCCGTTAGTGTGTAGGAGCCGTAGTATAATCCTCGTCCCACGTGTATGTAGAGACAGATGAAGAATATGGAGGCTCCATTTGCGTGCATGTATCGGATGATTCAGCCGTAGTTCACGTCTCGGCAAATGTGGGTGACCGATGAAAAGGCTGTGGTGGTGTCTGAGGTATAGTGTATGGCTAGGAAAAGGCCTGTTAGGATTTGTAAGGCTAAGCATACCGCGAGAAGGGATCCAAAGTTTCATCATGCTGAGATGTTAGATGGTGCGGGTAGGTCGATGAGTGAGTTGTTGATGATTTTGGCCAGCGGATGTATTTTTCGAATGTTGGTCATTAGTGTTCCCATAGTTGAATCACAACGATGATTTTTCATGTCATTGGTCCTGGTTAAATTCCATGTGGGAATAATGATGACATACTTTGTATTTATTTTAAGTATTGTTTTTGTAGTTGGTTTCGTGGGGTTTTCTTCTAAGCCTTCTCCTATTTATGGGGGCCTAGTTTTGATCGTCAGTGGGGCGGTTGGTTGTGGTATTGTGTTGAGTTTTGGTGGGTCCTTTTTGGGTCTTATAGTGTTCTTGATTTACTTGGGTGGTATGCTTATTGTTTTTGGTTATACAACTGCTATGGCCACTGAGCAATATCCTGAGGTTTGGGTCTCTAATAAGGCTGTACTGGGTGCATTCATTGCGGGTCTCTTATCTGAGTTACTATTGGCTTGTTATATTTTGAAAGATGATGAGGCCGATGTTGTGCTCGGGTTTAATGGTATAGGTGACTGAGTAGTTTATGACACAGGAGATTCGGGATTTTTTAGTGAGGAGGCCATGGGTATTGCGGCTTTATATAGTTATGGTACCTGATTGGTTGTTGTGACTGGTTGGTCTCTTCTTGTTGGAGTGTTAGTTATTATGGAGATTACTCGTGGGAATTAGCTGTTATTAGGATTAGGGCTAGGGTCAGGGTAATCATGAAGGATAGGAAATATAATTTAATTAGGCCTTTTTGGTTAGAAATGGTGATTGATGATTTTATGTTTAGGTGGGAAATAGATTTTGGTAGCAGATATTCTAGTAAGGTTATGTCCATTAATGTAGAGGCTAGTTTTTGGCTTGCTGTTAGGTTCACCATTGGTACAAAACGGTGGATAATGGCGGGGAAATATCCTAGGAGATTCGAGAATTTGGATAGGTCTGACGCGTGTTTGAATTTAAGGTCTAGTGAGGCTGTGCTGAGTTCTAGAGCTAATGTGAAACCCAGTAGTGTTACGGCAAGGGCTGTGAGTTTTAGGTGGTGTGGTATAGTTAGTTGTGGGATCATTGTGGGCGGGATGTTAAGGGTTATTAGGTATCCTGCGAAGATGCTTCCGAGCAGTAGACGTTTGATGGGATTAATTAGTAGTGGGTTGTTTTCGTTTACTGTAATTGTGGAGTTGAATCGGGGTTGCCCCAGGAGTGTGTAGAATATTATTCGGGTGCTGTAGGCAGCTGTTATGGATGTGGCTGTTAGGGTTAGAAGTAGGGCTCAGGCGTTGGTGTTCGATGTATTAGCGGCCTCGATGATTAGGTCTTTGGAGTAAAATCCTGTGAGAAATGGTATGCCTGTGAGTGCTAGGCTGCCAATGATTAGTGAGGTAGTGGTAAACGGTATTGGTTTAAATAGGCCTCCTATTTTTCGAATATCTTGCTCATCGTTTAGGTTATGGATGATGGATCCAGAGCACATAAATAATATGGCTTTAAAGAACGCGTGGGTGCAGATATGTAGGAATGCTAAATATGGTTGGCCAATTCCGATTGTGACGATTATTAGTCCTAGTTGACTCGAAGTCGAGAATGCGATGATTTTTTTAATGTCATTTTGAGTGAGGGCGCATATCGCTGTGAATAGTGTGGTGGTGGCTCCTAAGCATAGGGTGATTGTCTGTATTGTTGTGTTGTGTTCTATTAGAGGGTGAAATCGGATCAGTAGGAATACTCCGGCCACGACCATAGTGCTTGAGGGTAATAGAGCTGATACTGGTGTGGGCCCTTCTATGGCTGAGGGTAGTCATGGATGCAGACCAAATTGGGCTGATTTGCCAGTTGCCGCTAGTAGGAGACCTATGAGTGGTATGCTTAGGTCATTATGGTGAATTATGAAGATTTGTTGGAGGTCCCATGTGTTTAGGTTAGTTAGGAATCATGCCATGGCCATGATGAAACCTACATCTCCGATGCGATTGTAAAGGATTGCTTGAAGGGCGGCTGTGTTTGCGTCTGACCGTCCGTATCATCATCCGATTAGTAGGAAAGACATGATGCCTACTCCTTCTCAGCCGATGAACAATTGGAATAGGTTGTTCGCGGTAACTAAAACTATCATGGTGATAAGGAATATTAATAGATATTTGAAGAATCGGTTGATGTAAGGATCTGAGGATATGTATCAGATTGAAAATTCTATAATAGATCATGTGACGAACAGGGCTACGGGCATAAAAATTATCGAGAAGTAATCTAGTTTGAAGCTTAGTGATAATTTTATGGTTTGAATAGTCATTCAGTGTCAGTTTGAGATAATTATTTCTTGTCCTGAGGAAATAAATATTATTGCGGGGATTATGCTGGTTATGAAGGCGTAAGAGATGATAGTTTTCACGTACTGTGGGTAGAGTTTGCTTTCGTAGATTGGAGTGCTGGTTAGGATAATTGGTATCGTGAGTATAAGTAGTGTTGTAACAATAAATGTAGTGAATAAATTGATTACTTTTATTTGGAGTTGCACCAATTCTCTGGCTCCTAAGGCCAATGGATTACTTCTATCCTTTAAAAGTTGAAAAAGCCGTGTTTTTATACACGGGAGCATGAGTTAGCAGTTCTTGCATTCTTTTTCGGTAAATAAGGAGGTTTGAGCTCATATTATTAGATTCACAATCTAATGTTTTTCTTAAACTATATTTACAGTAAAGGGGTCCTAGAATTATTTTAGGATTCAGTGATAGCAGTAGTAGTGGTATAAGGTGGAGTATTATTAAGGTGTTTTCTCGCGTAAATGAGGGTTTAATGTTTTTGATGTGGTGAGTGTGTTTTCCACGTTGTGTTGTAGTAAGTATATATAGGGAGTATAGGGTGGTAATAATGATGTTTACTCCTATAAGAATAATAGTAGCGTTAGATCATGAGAATGAGGCTATCACTACGAGTAATTCTCCGACTAGGTTGATGGTAGGGGGAAGTGCTAAATTGGTTAGGCTCGCTAGTAGTCATCATGCCGCTATTAGTGGTAGCAAGGTTTGTAGGCCGCGTGCAAGGATTATGATTCGGCTGTGGGTGCGTTCGTAATTAGAGTTAGCCAAGCAGAATAGCATAGATGATGTGAGGCCGTGGGCAATTATTAGGGCGGTTGCGCCTATGTAGCTTAATGGTGTTTGGATAAGGATAGCCACAATCACTAGGGCCATGTGGCTTACGGAGGAGTATGCGATTAGTGATTTCAGGTCGGTTTGGCGTAAGCAGATGGAGCTTGTTATAATTATTCCTCATATTGACAGTATCATGAAGGGGTACGCTATAAAGCTTGTCAGGGGATTAAGCAGGATAGTGATTCGTATTATGCCGTAACCTCCTAGTTTTAGAAGTACGGCGGCAAGTACTATGGATCCGGCGATGGGGGCTTCTACATGCGCTTTGGGAAGCCATAGGTGGAGTCCATAAAGGGGTATTTTTACTATGAATGCCATCATGCACGCTAATCATAGGAGAATGTTGGATCAGGAGTTTGGTAGGGTTTGGGTTCAGTATTGGACTATTAAGAAGTTAAGCGTGCCTATATTGTTTTGTACATATAGTAATGCTACTAGTAAGGGCAGTGACCCTGCTAGGGTATAGAATAGGAAATATAGTCCTGCGTTTAGGCGTTCTGTCTGGTTTCCTCATCGGGTGATAATAATTAGTGTGGGTACTAGAGTCGCTTCGAATAAGATGTAAAATATGATTAATTCTGTAGCGGCGAATGTTATGATTAGAAATAGTTGTAGAAGGACTAGTATTGTAATATAAAGTTTTTTTCGGGCCAGTGGTTCTTTTGATAGATGGAATTGACTAGCTATAAGCATCAGGGGTAGGAGTCATGTAGTAAGCGTTAGGAGGGGGGCCGATAGGGAGTCCGTGAAGAATAATAATGATGAGTTTAGGCTGTTGTCGTTAAGTTGACTTAGGAGTGGTAGGCTGGCGAGACTAATTAGTAGGCTATAGGCTGTTGTATTGATTCAAATTATATGGGGTTTTGACATTCATGTCACGGGTATTAATATGATGGTGGGAATGATGATTTTTAGCATTGTAAGAGATTCAGGTTTTGTACGTAGTCAGTTCCATATGTGTTAGATACTATCACTAGGAGGGATAATCCTAGGGCCGCCTCACAAGCCGCGAATACGAGTAGGATGATGGGAGCTATGTTGGCTAGTGTAAAGTGGTTGTTTAGGATTGTTATTGATATTATTACGAATAGCGATAGTATTATACCTTCCAGGCAAAGTAGAGAGGATATTAGGTGGGATCGATACATGAGCAGTCCTACGAAAGACACGGTGAAGGCTATAAAGATATTAAAGTATACTATGGACATTTGATAATTACGGGGTTAAGTCGTAGTCTAATGAGTCGAAATCATTTGTTTTGGGTTAAACTAATTATCATATTCTGTTCATTCGAGTCCTTTTTCGGTTCATTCGTAAGCTAAACTCGCGGCTAGTAGGGAGATTAATATGAGTGCTATAGTGAGGGTGGTTGTTAGGTTATTCGCGTGAGATGCTCACGGGAGGGGTAGTAGTAGTGCGATTTCTAGGTCGAATAATAGGAACGTAATGGCTACTAGGAAAAATTTTATGGAAAAGGGTAGGCGTGCTGATCCTATGGGGTCGAATCCACATTCATAAGGGCTGGCTTTTTCTGAGTAAATGTTTAACTGGGGGAGTCAGAATGCGATTAGTACAAGTAAAGAGGCTAGGATTGTGTTGGTGAGCAAGGCTATTATTATGTTTATTGTTTCCTTCTGGGTTGTGGCCAGAACTGGTTGATTGGAAGTCAACTGTACTAGTTAATACTAAGGAGACATGATCCTCATCAATAAATGGATACATATAGGAATAGTCACACGACGTCTACGAAATGTCAGTATCAGGCAGCGGCTTCAAATCCGAAGTGATGGTTGGATGTGAAATGGAATTTTAATTGTCGTAGGAAGCATACGGTTAGGAAGGTTGAGCCGATGATTACGTGTAATCCGTGGAATCCTGTAGCTATGAAGAAAGTGGAGCCATAAACTCCGTCGGAGATTGTGAAAGGGGTCTCGTAGTACTCTGAGGCCTGTAGAAGTGTAAAATAGAGGCCTAGGAGAATAGTGATAAATAGGGCTTGAAGCATATGTTTACGATCTCCTTCTATTAAGCTGTGGTGGGCTCAGGTGATTGATACGCCTGATGCCAATAGTACTGAAGTGTTAAGTAGAGGAACTTCTAGTGGGTTTAGAGGTGTGATTCCTGCGGGGGGTCAGCATCCTCCTAGTTCGGGGGTGGGTGCTAGGCTGGAATGGTAGAAGGCTCAGAAAAATCCTGCGAAAAAGAATACTTCGGATACGATGAAAAGAATTATGCCATATCGTAAGCCCTTTTGGACAGTTGGGGTGTGATGGCCTTGGAACGTGCTTTCCCGGACGATGTCTCGTCATCATTGATATATAGTTAGTGTATTGGTTATAAGACCTAGTAATAGGAGGTGAATTGAGTTAAAGTGAAATCATATGATTAGGCCTGAGGTTATAAGGAGGGCTGACAGGGCCCCTGTTAACGGTCAAGGGCTAGGGTTAACTATATGGTATGCATGGGTTTGGTGTGTCATTAGGTGTTATCATGTAAGTATAGGCTTACTAGTAAGGTAAAAACGTAGGCTTGGATCAAGGCTACAGCAAACTCGAGGATTGTGAGCAGGATGAGGATAGTGAAAGTGATAAGGGCCGTAATTATACTGATGTTAGTGAGGGCTAGGGTAGCTCCACCGATTAGGTGAATTAATAGGTGACCCGCAGTAATGTTGGCTGTCAGTCGTACGGCTAAGGCTATGGGTTGAATGAGTAAGCTAATGGATTCGATAATCACTAATATTGGGATGAGAGGGGAGGGTGTTCCCTGGGGTAGGAAGTGGGCCAGGGATGCTTTAGTTTTATGTCGTAATCCTATAATAACTGTTCCTGCTCATAGGGGGATGGCCATTCCTAGGTTTATAGACAGTTGGGTAGTAGGAGTAAATGAGTGTGGTAGCAGACCCAGTAGGTTAGTGGATCCAATAAACGTAATGAGTGACATAAGTATTAATGTCCATGTTTGTCCTTTGTGATTGTGAATTAATATTATTTGTTTTGATGTCAATTGGATCAATCACTGTTGGATAGAGGTGAAGCGGTTGTTGACCAGTCGGCTCGGTGAAGGAAATAAGATACTTGGGAACAGGATAATTAGGGTTACGATGGGAAGGCCTATTATTGCAGGGGAAGCGAAAGAGGTGAATAGATTTTCGTTCATTTTTTTTCTCAAGGGATATTCGTTTTCGACGCCGATAATGGCTTCGATTCTGGGCTTATTGGGAAGTGGTGTTTAGAAATTTTTAATTGAAATACGATAAATAGTGTCAAGATTATGGATATAATTGTAGTGAACCATGTTGATGTGTCTAGTTGTGGCATTTCACTAAGGAGAGGTTGTGGTACTCTCAATTTTTAACTTAAAAGGTTAATGCTATATAGCTTCTTAGTGATTGAAGTATTGAGGCGGACCATTTCTCGAAGCAAGACAATGGGACGGATTCAATAACGATAGGTATGAAGCTATGGTTGGAACCACAGATTTCTGAGCATTGACCGTAGTATAGTCCTGGTCGTATAGCTATTAAGGTAGTTTGGTTTAATCGTCCCGGGATAGCGTCGGTTTTTAGTCCTAGAGACGGTACGGCTCATGAGTGAAGTACATCTTCTGATGAAATTAGTATGCGGATTGTTATTTCTATGGGCAGTACGACTCGGTTATCTACTTCTAATAATCGCAGCTCGCCAGGTTTTAGTTCTTGTGTAGGGATTATGTAGGAGTCAAAGTTTAGGTCTTCATAATCAGTATACTCATAGGTTCAATATCATTGGTGTCCTATAGTTTTTACAGTTAGAGAAGGGTTATTAATTTCGTCTATAATATAAAGGATTCGAAGTGAGGGTAAAGCAATTATAATTAAAATAATAGCTGGTAAAATTGTTCATACCGTTTCTACTTCCTGGGCGTCCATTGTGCTTGTGTGTGTAAGTTTCGTGGTAAGTATAGTTGAGATAATATAAAGCACTAGTGAACTAATTAGAAATACGATCATTAATGTATGGTCATGGAAGTGTGTTAATTCCTCCATAATAGGGGAGGTTGCGTCTTGAAGGCCTATTTGAAAGGGGTACGCCATAGAGGTATAAAGGGTTTTCACCTATAACTCGACTTCGACAAAGTCGTATAATTTTTACTAATACCTCTATATTTGAGAAAGACATAATGGTTATGACGTTGGCTTGAAACCAGTTTTAGAGGGTTCGACTCCTTCCTTTCTTATTTCGATACAATGTACGTAGGTTCCTCGAATGTGTGATAGGGAGGAGGACATCCGTGAAGTCATTCCATATTAGTCGATGTTAATTCAATCGTCTCTACTTCTCGTTTGGATGCGAAAGCCTCTCAGATTATGAAGACCATTAGTATTACTGCCGTAAGTGAGATGAACGAGCCTATAGATGAGATTGTATTTCATGTTGTGTAGGCGTCTGGGTAGTCAGAATATCGTCGTGGTATTCCGGATAGGCCTAGAAAATGTTGTGGGAAGAATGTCATATTGACTCCAACAAATATGATTGTGAAGTGGATTTTCGCCCAAGTGCTGTCGAGCATGAATCCTGAGAATAAGGGGAATCAATGAACGAATCCGCCCATGATGGCAAACACTGCTCCTATTGACAATACGTAATGGAAGTGTGCTACCACGTAATATGTGTCGTGGAGGACGATATCTAATGACGAATTTGCTAATACAATGCCTGTAAGGCCTCCTACTGTGAATAGGAAGATGAATCCCAAGGCTCATAGTATAGCGGGAGATCATTTGATATTGCCACCATGCAGAGTAGCTAACCAGCTAAATACTTTTACTCCTGTAGGAATGGCGATAATTATAGTGGCTGAGGTGAAGTATGCTCGTGTGTCAACATCCATTCCTACAGTGAATATATGATGTGCTCATACGATAAAGCCTAAGAAGCCGATGGATATTATTGCTCAGACTATTCCTATATAACCAAAGGGTTCCTTTTTTCCTGAGTAGTAGGTGACGATGTGTGAGATTATCCCGAATCCTGGTAGAATAAGAATATATACTTCTGGGTGTCCGAAGAATCAGAATAGGTGTTGATATAGGATAGGGTCACCCCCTCCGGCTGGATCAAAAAAGGTTGTATTTAGATCTCGATCCGTAAGCAATATGGTGATACCAGCTGCTAGGACTGGTAGGGACAGCAGAAGTAGTACCGCCGTGATCAGTACGGATCACACGAATAAAGGAGTTTGGTATTGGGATATAGCAGGGGGTTTCATGTTGATAATGGTAGTAATAAAGTTAATGGCTCCCAGAATAGATGATACCCCTGCTAGGTGAAGGGAGAAAATAGTCAAGTCTACGGAAGCTCCTGCGTGGGCTAAGTTTCCTGCTAGGGGAGGGTAAACCGTTCATCCGGTACCTGCGCCAGCTTCAACTAGAGAAGAGGCCAGTAGCAGTAGGAAGGAAGGAGGTAAAAGTCAGAAGCTTATGTTGTTTATTCGGGGAAATGCCATGTCGGGAGCTCCAATTATTAAGGGTACCAATCAATTTCCAAAGCCTCCAATTATAATGGGTATCACCATGAAAAAAATCATTACGAATGCGTGGGCAGTGACAATTACGTTGTAGATTTGGTCATCTCCTAATAGAGTGCCTGGTTGACCTAACTCCGCGCGGATCAATAGGCTGAGGGCGGTGCCAGCCATTCCGGCTCATGCGCCAAATAGTAGATAGAGGGTACCAATATCTTTATGGTTTGTAGAGAATAATCATCGATTTACGAACATGGGTAAAGTGGCTGATAATAGCATTAGACTGTAAATCTAAGAATGAAGGTTTAAGTCCTTCTTTTGCCAAGTCCTGTGGTGAAACGTCACGTTGAATTGCAAATTCAAAGAAGCAGCTTCAACCCTGCCGGGGCTTCTCCCGCCCTCTTTCTTCTCCACGGCGGGAGAAGTAGATTGAAGCCAGTTGATTAGGGTATTTAGCTGTTAACTAAATTTTCGCGGGATAGAGGCCCGCCTATCTAGTAAGGGCTTAGCTTAATTAAAGTAGTTGGTTTGCATTCAGCTGATGTGGGGTACATCCCCGCAGTCCTTAGGTTGGTTTGCAGGGATTAAGTTAGTGAAACTTACTTAGGGCTTTGAAGGCCCTTGGTCTGGTTTAGCCTAAATCCCTAGTCTAGGATAGATATTATTGGTGTCATTGGGAGTATTATTGTTGAGATAATGATTAGTGGGGTTAATAAGGTTATCTTTTTTGTGTTTTCGAATTGTCATTTTATTTTTATATTGTTTGTTGATGGAAATAGTGTTAGTGCTGTGGTGTAAGATAATCGTATGTAGAAATATAGGTTTAGTAATGCCGTGATAGCCATGAATATCGGTAGGACGATTATGTCATTTTTTGTTAATTCTTGGATGATTAGTCATTTGGGTACGAAGCCTGATAGTGGGGGAAGTCCTCCAAGTGATAATATAAGTACTAGGATTAGGGATGTCATGAGAGGCAATTTGTTTCATGTATGAGACAGTGATAGTGTTGTTGTGGATGAGTTATATATAAATAGTATAAATGTTCCAAGTGTTATGGTGATGTAGATTATTAGGTTTAGGAGTATTAAGGTAGGATTATATATTATGATAATGGTAATTCATCCTATGTGGGCAATTGATGAATAGGCTAGAATTTTTCGGAGTTGAGTTTGGTTTAGTCCTCCTCATCCTCCTACTAGTACTGATGCAATGGCTAATGTGATTAGCAGATTTGGGTTGATTGACGGTGCAATTTGGTAAAGGACGGATAGAGGTGCGATTTTTTGTCATGTGAGTAGAATCATGCCTGATGATAGTGGGGTTCCTTGTGTTACTTCAGGCACTCAGAAGTGGAATGGGGCTATTCCAAGTTTTATTGTTAGGGCGATGGTCAGGAGGTTTGATGTTATTGGGTTTGGGGGTTTTAGAATTGTTCATTGTCCCGAGGTTATTAAGTTGATGATAATGCCTAGCATTAGGAGTATGGATGCGGTGGCTTGGATTAGAAAGTATTTTGTGGAGGCTTCTGTGGCTCGGGGGCTGAAGTTTTTTATCAGAATCGGAATGATTGCTAGCATATTTATTTCGAACCCGATTCAGATTATTAGTCAATGAGAGCTTGTTAGGACAATTATGGTTCCTGATACGACGGTTGTTATAATTATGATGAAGATAGGGGGTTTTATTAGTATGGGAAGGGGATTAACCAACATTTTCGGGGTATGGGCCCGATAGCTTATTTAGCTGACCTTACTGTAGGATGTGGTGTATTTTGGGTAGCACGAAGATTTTTGATTTCTTAGGGTTGGGTTCGATTCCCATTGTCCTAGAAATAAGAGGGCTTGAACCTCTATTATTTACTCTATCAAAGTAACTCTTTTGGTCAGACATATTTCTTATGTTTGAGGGGGAATGCTAGCTGTAATTACGGGCAGGGTTATGTGTCATATGCATAGGGCTAGCGTAAGGGGCAGGAAATTTTTTCATAGGAGGTGCATTAACTGGTCGTAGCGGAATCGGGGGTATGATGCCCGGATTCATAGGAATAGGATTGTCAGCGTTAATGTTTTTAGGGTGAAGTTGATTGTATATAATTCGGGTATGTATGGACTGTGGAATGCCCCGAGGAATAAGGTAGTTGTTAGGATGTTTATTATGATAATATTGGCATATTCTGCTAGGAAAAATAGGGCAAATGGGCCTGCTGCGTATTCCACGTTGAATCCCGAAACTAGTTCTGATTCTCCTTCCGTTAGGTCGAATGGGGCACGATTGGTTTCTGCTAGGGTGGAGATAAATCATATCATGGCTAGGGGTCATGTTGGGAAGATTAATCACAGGTGTTCTTGGGTGGTGATTAGTGTGGATAGGGTGAAGGACCCATTTATTAGAAGTACTGACAGGAGGATAATGGCCAGGGTTACTTCGTATGAGATGGTCTGGGCTACGGCTCGTAAGGCTCCAATTAGTGCATATTTTGAATTTGATGCTCACCCAGATCATAGGATTGAGTAAACAGCTAGGCTTGACATTGCTAGTATGAATAGGATTCCTAGGTTTATATTGATGAGAGGATATGGTATAGGTAGTGGGACTCATATAGTTAGGGCTAGGGTTAGGGCCAGGATAGGGGCTGTAATAAATATAGATGCGGAGGAGGTGAGTGGTCGTAAGGGCTCTTTGGTGAATAATTTTACGGCGTCCGCAATTGGTTGTAGGAGCCCGAAGGGTCCTACGATATTGGGGCCTTTTCGGAGTTGCATGTAGCCTAGTACTTTTCGCTCTACTAGTGTCAGGAAGGCTACGGCTAGGAGGATTGGGATGATCAGTGAGAGGATATTAATTATGGTCATAATGTTAGGGAGAGGAATTGAACCTCTGAGGTGTAAAGGTTTAAGTTTTACGCAATTACCGGGCTCTGCCACCCTAACGAGCCCTGTTCTTGGGCTTAATGGTGTAATTAGACTAGCTAAATTAAGATTATATCATTTATAGGTCTTAAGGCGCTTATGTTTAAGTGGGCCTTGCTTCTCTTGTCCTTTCGTACTGGGAGAGGCTAGTTAATAGATAGAAACCGACCTGGATTGCTCCGGTCTGAACTCAGATCACGTAGGACTTTAATCGTTGAACAAACGAACCCTTAATAGCTGCTGCACCATTAGGATGTCCTGATCCAACATCGAGGTCGTAAACCCTATTGTCGATATGAACTCTCGAACAGGATTGCGCTGTTATCCCTAGGGTAACTTGTTCCGTTGATCAAAGGTTTTTGGATCAATTAATGATAATCTATTTTGACTGGTATGTCTAGATTTATATCACTCGGAGGTTGTTTTGTTCTCCGAGGTCACCCCAACCTAAATTACTGACCCATATGCAGAGTTGTTTTATCCCGTTTTGGTTGACTTGAGTGGGTTCTGATTGGGTAAGTTAATTGAAGCTCCATAGGGTCTTCTCGTCTTATTATGCTATCCCCGCCTCTTCACGGGGAGGTCAATTTCACTGATTGGAAGTAAGAGACAGTAAAACCCTCGTGTGGCCATTCATACAAGTCCTTATTTATAGAACAAATGATTATGCTACCTTTGCACGGTCAGAATACCGCGGCCGTTTAACTTATGTCACTGGGCAGGCAGTGCCTCCAATACTGGTAATGCTGGAGGTGATGTTTTTGGTAAACAGGCGGGGTTTGTGTTTGCCGAGTTCCTTTTACTTCTTTTAATCTTTCCTTGATTGCATTCCTGTGTTGGTTTAACAATTGAATTAATAGGTTGTTTATTGGTTGATTATTTTTATCTTGTTGTTAACTATCAGCGGATATCCGTTTCGGTTATAAGTTTATGCAAGGAGAAAATAATTCTTGTTACTCATATTAGCATTATTTCTTCTATGATTTAATAGATTAGCCCAGTATTATATTAGGAGTTGTTTGGAGGTTTTTGGTATTATAGTTCTTTGGTTGTTGAGCTTTAACGCTTTCTTAATTGGTGGCTGCTTTTAGGCCTACTATGGTTTGTGGCTATGTTTACTCTCTAAGTAAGGTTGTATCCTTTGTCTAAAAAGCTGTACCTTTTTAGATTATATTTTAAATTTACATTAAAATTTTTGGGTTTTTAGGTAAATTTAAAGTTGAACTAAAATTCTGTCCTGGGCAACCAGCTATCACCAGGCTCGTTTGGCTTTTCACCTCTACCTATAAATCTTCTCACTATTTTGCAACATAGATGAGTTCATCCCGGGGATTGTTCGTAGGTAGCTCGTCTGGTTTCGGGAGGCTTAGCTTAAGTTCTCTTTGTTAAGTTGTTCTAGCTAACTCATTATGCAAAAGGTAAAAGGAGTAATCTTTGCTGTTTTTTACTTTGAATTTTCTTTCATCTTTCCCTCGCGGTACTGTCTCTATGGCTCCAGCTGAAAAATTTCTATCTCCTATACTTTAGTGTGTGACTAAATGTTTTGTTTAATTGTGGTTTGGTAGTTGAGTTATTTGTTGTTTGGGCTAGCTTTTGTTCAAAGTGGTCATTGGATGTGAAATCTTCTGGGTGTAGGCCAGATGCTTTATTTAAGCTACACTTTGGTTCATCCAAGCACACTTTCCAGTATGCTTACCTTGTTACGACTTGTCTCCTCTTATGATTTTATGTTGATTTATGTATGTGTCTTGGGGTTATTATTTGAGGAGGGTGACGGGCGGTGTGTGCGTGCTTCATGGCCCAGTTCAATTAAGCTCTCTATTCTTAGTTTACTACTAAATCCACCTTTAGTTATTAATTTCATAAGAACTTTCGTATGGTGTGTTCTTGTTTAGAAAATGTAGCCCATTTCTTCCCACCTCATGGGTTACACCTTGACCTAACTTTTTTATGTGCGATGATTGTGCTTACTTTTTTTCCTTTTAAGGGTTTGCTGAAGATGGCGGTATATAGACTGGATTAGCAAGAGGTGGTGAGGTTTATCGGGGTTTATCGATTATAGAACAGGCTCCTCTAGGGGGGTGTGAAGCACCGCCAAGTCCTTTGAGTTTTAAGCTGTTGCTAGTAGTTCTCTGGCGGATAATTTTGTTAGGTAAATTATTTATGTTTAGGGCTAAGCATAGTGGGGTATCTAATCCCAGTTTGGGTCTTAGCTATCGTGTAATCAGAGTTAGTAAAGTCACTTTCGTAGTATATTTTGTATTAACGGTAGCTTTTTACGGCTTGGTTAAGTTTTAACTTTAGTGTTGGTAGACCTTTTACACGCTTTACGCCGTGGGTCCATTAGTTTGGGTTAATCGTATGACCGCGGTGGCTGGCACGAAATTTACCAACCCTTTTATTAATATAACTTAGTCAAACTTTCGTTCATGGCTTAATTTTTATTACTGCTGTGTCCCGTGGGGGTGTGGTTGAGCAAGGCGTTGTGAGCTACTCGTTGAGTGTGCTTGATACCCGCTCCTTTTGATCGGTTATAGAGATCTGAAGGGCATTCTCACTGGGGCGTGGAAGCTTGCATGTATAATTTTATTAAAAACTAACGGAAGGGCTAGGACCAAACCTTTGTGTTTATGGAGTCTTATGACTCATCTAGGCATTTTCAGTGCCTTGCTTTGGATTTAGTTAAGCTACATTAAC